CTCTTTGTTTTTCAAAAAAAAGAGTTTCATTTTTGTAATTTTCTAATCGTTCCAAACTATTGCAAGTAGCATTAATCAAATTTACTTTTTCTCGTTCTATCTCGGAGTATCCATTCGTTCGATACTCATCTGCTTCGATTTCCACTTTCCGTAATCTAACCCGAGCTCTTTCGAGCTGTTCAATGGCTCTTTTACGTAATTCTTCTGAATTTCGAATAGTACTCAAGATCCTCTGTTTTCGCTTATCTAATAAATCATTTAATGAAAGTAGATTATCTTTCCATTCATTTCACAACTATAATATCTCTTCCCGAACCAAACATGAATCTTTCGATTCATTTGGCTCTCACGCTCAATTGTTTCTTTTATCTTTTCTTTGATTGATGGGCATTCCCCATATCTTTGAACGGAATGAGCGTATCCTCTCTTTTCTGTTCGTATATCGAAACTGATCTAACATCAGAATCTTAGGAGGACTCTTCAGACCAGACAAAAAATAAAAAATTGTCAGCAAAGTTGTTTCTTTATTTGTTCTTTATTTACAACTTATTTCCAAAAAGAAAAAAAAATATTTTAAAGAAAAAAGAATTCTATTCTTTCTTCTTTATATGCTATGATAAATTAGATCAAAATTATAATAGATAATATATAATTGAATAGAATTTGGAACTTCATTATCATTATTAATAGATAAGATAATATATAATTGAATAGAATTTGGAACTTCATTATCATTATTATTAGAATGAGATTTCAGTTTTTTTATCCAAAAAATTCTCTTTTTTATACAAATAGAATACATAGGTCGTCGATTCGGCAGTGGATAAAAAAAGGGGGGGAGATACCCATCTTTCCAGTTAATGGTTCAAATAATTTTATCCATATGAGTGTTCTACATCGGATAAATTCCCAATTATTCCTTTTTTATCATCTTTAAACCTTTTTGTTACTAACGTAGCGGTAGAAAGAGTACCATACTATGCTGTGCCTGGACTTCAAACAATTTATCTTTAACCATGTAAAAGACCTCAACATTATTGGTTGATAGAGAAGAGAATCAAAGTTCATTTATCAATTAGTCACGAAATGCTATGGTTCTTACATATGATCTCTGAATGAAATCCAATTCCGAAGTAATTCGTCGAGATTATGCACCCTTTGTTCCTATTTCTGCTATAAAAAAGAATACATAAATATAAAGAAAGTGCAGCCGGTGAAATCCAACCTATTCTTGAAATACACAACTCGCACACACTCCCTTTCCAAAAAAAATCAATACACCCAGCACTACGCTTAGATTTATTGGATTTGTTGCTAAAATATCGGTATTAAGCTCGAAACTCCCAGCGGAGGGCCAGTGCTCCACGGAAACAAAAGAATCGGTTATATTTTTCATAAGCTCTCCCCTTATAGATAGGACTAACAAAGAACAGAGTTCTTTTTATATCACTCCGCTTATTATTCTTAAATGGAATTTGAGAATTCTCAAATTTATTATTTATGGTTATGTTTTTATTCTACGATGAAATTAGACATTAAACAAAAGGATTTGCAAATAAAAGAGCTAATGCCACGACCAGTCCATAAATTGTTAAAGCTTCCATAAAAGCCAGACTAAGTAATAAAGTACCTCGTATTTTACCCTCTGCTTCTGGTTGTCTCGCAATACCTTCTACGGCTTGGCCCGCAGCAGTACCTTGACCGACCCCAGGTCCGATAGAAGCAAGCCCTACAGCCAATCCAGCAGCAATAACGGAAGCAGCAGAAATAAGTGGATTCATGGTAAGTTCCTTGCACCAAAAAAAGAAATGGTTAATGATACAACCAACCAATGAATTAGTACTTAATCTACTTATTTTTCTACTTCTACTTTTACTATTTACTACACTTATTTTTTATTTTTTGATCTTTATCACCAAAATCTATCGGGTCGAAGTAACTAAAAGCTCCAAATGGAATTCAGAATATTACTGAATTGTCAGAACTACTTCGATATACCTTTTTTACTTTCTACCTTATCTAATATGTATACAGTTTTAGTCATTGCGTTTCCTTGTTTAGAAACTATTCTATTCTTTCTCTTTCATTTTTCATTCAATTCACAATCACAGAAAAAATAGAAAAAGGACTGATATGGAAATTCATCTAAATGCAGTGGACTAAAAAAAAAGAGATAGGGGTAATTACTATCTAACTAGTAAATAACATATACTTTTATTCTTCCATAACGTAAATCACCTGCACGATTTATTCTATTAAATCGTATTCTGGAACCATTCTTCGAAACATACATAAGGATTTATACTCATAGGCATTACATATACATATATGTAGTAGGAGTCCCGACCCTTCTTTCTCTTCCAAATTTCATCTATCTTTCTTCATATATACATACATGTAGCTATTTGCATTTTATTCTCCAACCTAGTGGATTATATTGAACCCCCCTTGAATTGGGATAAGCTTCAAAAAAAAACTATTTTGAAAGTTAGTCAATGATGACCCTCCATGGATTCACCTATATAAGCCGCAGCCAAAGTTGCAAAAATAAGAGCTTGAATACCGCTTGTAAATAATCCAAGAAACATGACAGGTATAGGAACTACTGAAGGCACTAAAGAAACAAGAACAACAACCACTAATTCATCAGCCAATATATTCCCGAAAAGTCGAAAACTAAGAGATAAAGGTTTTGTGAAATCTTCTAGAATATTAATTGGTAAAAGTATTGGAGTTGGTTGAATGTATTTCCCAAAATATCCCAATCCTTTTTTGCTAAGACCCGCATAGAAATATGCCACTGACGTGGGTAAAGCTAAAGCAACAGTAGTATTTATATCATTCGTGGGCGCAGCTAACTCCCCATGAGGTAACTTTATGATTTTCCAAGGTAAAAGAGCACCTGACCAGTTAGAAACAAAAATAAATAGGAACATCGTTCCTATAAAAGGAACCCAAGGACCATACTCCTCTCCAATCTGAGTTTTGCTCAAGTCTTGAATAAATTCAAGGACATATTCGAAGAAATTCTGACCGTCGGTCGGAATGGTTTGTGGATTTCGAACAGCTATGATGACTGAACCTAATAAGATAGCAATTACAACCCAAGAAGTGATAAGTACTTGGGCATGAATTTGTAAACCTCCTATTTGCCAATATAAATGTTGGCCTACTTCTACACCTGATATATCGTATAATCCTTTGAGTGTTTTAATGGAACATAGTATAAAATTCATATTGTCCTCTAAAAGAAATCAAACTTCAAAAAAGTAATTATTTTGATTCAAATTCAACCATCTCTTTCTCAATTCATCTATGTTCATTCATGAATTTAAGTTATGAATCGTATATTTCGGATACCAAGAAATCACATAAAAAAAATACCAATCATTTTATCTTTTAAATATTCTTCAATATTCAAAACATAGTTCAAACTCCAAAAGATGCAAACCAAAATAGCAACAATCAAAGAGAGTTCAGCAAAAACAAACTAATCTTCTTCTTTCTTCTTCTTAATGATAAGAGTAATGATAAGATATTCAACCATTTTTTATATAACTAGAACGGCCCTCACAAATTGCAGATACTAATTTTGTAAGAATCAATCGAATCGAAGCTATAGCATCATCGTTGGCTGGAATAGAAATATCTGCAAGATCTGGGTCACAATTTGTATCGATTAAACAAATCGTCGGAATACCCAAAATAACACATTCTCGAAGAACCGTATATTCTTCTTGCTGATCAACGATAATTACAATATCGGGTAATCCCGTCATATATTTGATCCCACCCAGATATGTTTGCAAGGTAGATAACTTTCTCTTCAACATTGCTGCATCTCCTTTGGGAAGACGATTGAGTTTCCCCATCTTTTGTTCTGCTCTTAAGTCCCTGAATTTCTGAAGTCTTGTTTCTGTAGTAGACCAATTCGTTAACATACCACCAAGCCATTTTTTATTAACATAATGGCATCGAGCCCTTATTGCTGCTGATGCTACTAAATCCGCTGCTTTCTTTTTGGTGCCAACGATTAAGAATTTTTTTCCCCTACTTGCTGCATCAAAAACTAAATCGCAGGCTTCTGATAAAAAACGAGCGGTTATAGTAAGATTTGTAATATGAATACCTTTACGCTTTGCAGAGATGTAAGGAGCCATTCTAGGATTCCATTTATTAGTACCATGACCAAAATGAACTCCTGCTTCCATCATTTCTTCCAAATTGATGTTCCAATATCGTCTTCCCATTTTCCCACACTTTCTCTTTTTATTTTTTTTTTCAAAGAGATTCATTACCTTGTGAAATAAATAATTGTTCCAACGGAACCTTCTACCAGGATTGACCTTTGATCTACGACCCAAACCATGAATTTCATTCTTTATTTTTGATTTCATTGATTACGAAATCCATAATTGGACCAGAGAGTTAAAGTAAAAAGAATGAACCTATTTTTAGGAATTAGTAAATTAAATTACGTAAATGATTGGTCTGATGTCTCATGGAAAGTGTTTGGGGAATAAGAACAAAATAATTCTCTATGGTGTAACAAAATATCTCTCATTTCCAACTCAAATAGATTCTTCCTTTTTATTTTCAAATGAATGTTTTTGTCTTGCTTTGAACGATGTACTAATTTTTTGAATCCGGTACCAACTGGTATAATCCCCCCCAAAACAACGTTCTCTTTCAGGCCTTTCAACCAATCAATACGACCTCGTAGAGCAGCTTTTGCTAAAACTCGAGAAGTTTCTTGAAAACTCGCTTCGGATATGAAACTTTGAGTATTCAGAGATGACTTCGTTATTCCCAATAAGATTGCCCGATAAAAGATCGCTTCGTCCAAAACGCGCCCTGCTCGCTCTGCTCGCAACAATCCAATAAGTTCCCCAGGTAAAAAAACATTAGACATTCCATCTTCTGAAACCAAAACTCTTGATGTTACTTGACGTACAATAATCTCTATATGTCTATTATGGATCTGTACCCCCTGGGATCGATAAACCTTTTGGATCTTATTAACCAAAGAGATACGACTTTGGGCTATGGTTAATTCAGCTCCAATCAAGAATCCCCAGGGGATCCCAAGAATTCTTCGGATACGTTCGTCCCAACCTTCAACTCTTCTTTCGAGGTTCATCGATATTGAATCAATCGAACGAACTTCTAAGATTTGTTCCACTTTCGGAAGACCTTGTGTTATGTCACCAGATCTCGATTTTTCATATATAAATGTAATTAATGTATTTCCTTCAGAAAAGGTTTCCCCATAATGGCCATGTACGGTTGCTCCTGGAGTGACCAAATAGGGCTTAGCTGATCTTATAACTAAAGAGTCAACATGAACAATGAAAATTTGACCAGATTTTTTTATGCGTGATCCGTATTTCAATAGACATACATTTTTACAAAGGAATTGTCCAAGACTAATTATTGTCCATGCCTCTTCACAAGAATCGTGATGGAGAAAACACCAATTCGAATGGAATGAATTCCAAATGATGTTACTGCATGAATCGGGATTATAAATCCTACTATTTTCATCTAGGAAACAGTATTTAAATGGAAGTACTTGAAGCACTTGGAAAGTCTGTTGAAAATTTTCAAATAAAAAATCTTTCTTTAAAAAGACTTGATTATAAGTTCTTAAATAGTAAAATGAACAAAATTTTACTATTTTAGGTACAATAGTACCTAAAGGACCCAACAAATACCTAATTGGAGTCATGGGATCCGATTCTTTTGTCGTATTATTATATCTCGAAGTATTGAAGGGGCCAATTTGAGAACAATTGGATGATGACAAAATTATGAAAGATTGGCATTCCTTATTTCGATTCAACAACGTACCAAGAGTTCCCTTATGTTGGGGAAATAATTGAATCTTCGCCTTGGAATCAAAAGGATTTCTATGGGTACGATCTAATTCATTATTGGAAATAAATCCTGAACCTGCCGTATCATACCTTTTTTCGGTATACGAAATAGTGGACTTTACTAACTCAATTCGGATGAAATCACGAAGCAGATCATTTGCCCTTATTTCAACAAAAGAAGCATGAACCTCTTCTTCTATAGAACTCTTTTTTTCTTGGTCCCAAGTCAATACTAAGCAAGCCCGAACTAATTGAATACTTGTGTGAGAAATTCCTCGAATTGACTTGCCATTTCCATAAAGTATATAATTGACAATTCGAAGTTGGACATTATCCTTTTCTTGCAAGAGATCCTGAGAGAAAAGTGTTGCTAAATTTATCCCATCAGCTATTTCATATGTGACTACGGGCCGAACCAAAACAAAATACTTTTTTTTGGTAGGTGTAATCCGTTGGACATAGATCCAATTTTTCAATTTTTTTGATCCTTTATAATTTTTTTTTTCCATTCCTGGTGGTATCAAAATGCCACTGTGCCTAGATATTTTATCCACCTCTCCAGAAAAATGAATATCTCCAGAAAATATTTTCAGTTCCATACTTTTTTTTTTTCTCTCCACTCGGACTAATCCACCTATTCGACTTCTTGTATTTATATTTAAAGCAAGTCGTGTATCTACTCCAATAATACTATTGTTCCGGACCATTATGGGCGAAGATCCGGGTAAAATATGCACTTCCTCGGGAATGAAAAAAAATCGATCTACTTTCATTTGCATTTGGTATTTCGGACTAAATTCTTTTGCTCCTCGATACTCAATCAAATCCTCTTTTTTTACGATTGAATCTACTTCGACAATCCCATATTTAGTAATTCCCGAACTGCTTCTTCTGTATCGCGGATCATCAAAATAAGCAATAATACTATTTCTACGTAAAATACCATTTATAGGTATTTGAATCGAAATACCAAAACAGGGTATTAGTTTCTTTTCTTGTTCTTGATCATATTGTAAGGGAATCACGAATCTATTTCTTCGCTTTTTCGCCAAGGAATTCTCTTGACGAATATAAGTAGAAGGCTCTATGAGATTACAATGACCCTTGGATATAATTCGATAAGGTTTTGAATAATCAAAAATTTCCCTATATTTTTTACCAAAAGTATCCAACAATTTATGTCTTACTTGATCATTAGTCAGTGAGAGATCAAAAATATATCTTTCTTCGAGAGAAAAAGAATTAGCATTCATTTGATCTTGATCCTTGTGGAGTGAAAAAGACACTATATTGGATCTGCATAGACCTCCTGCTAATATCCATAAATGACTTGTTTTTGGTAATAAATGAACATTACTATACGGATATTCGGTCGCATGATAGCCATCAGTACTCCAGTGCATTTCTCCTTCTGACTCAGAATAAATATGTTTTTGAACTCTCTCTTTAAAATGAAAAGTGGACGTTCCGGTACGAATCTCGGCAATCACTTGTTCTGATTCTACATATTGATCATTTTGAACTAAAATCAAACTTTTTGTTGGAATATTCACATTATGTAGAATATCTCGACTCTCAATAGTTACATACAAGTCTATAAAACATAGAAAAGCAGGATGCCCAT